TACATGCATCATTAACCATTGGGATTGGAGAGCAGGTACTACTATTTCGGATTGATGCATTTCAGTTAAAAGACCCGAAGTAGCAAAGCCTTGGGTAAAAATAGTACTTGGCGCGGTTATTGTGCTTAAATAATTTTTATGTTTTTTAAAATACGGAACCATATGAATAACGGAGAAACTCCATGAAAGAAAAATTAATGATTCATATAAATCACTTAACGGGAAATGTCCCGAATAAATCCAACGAGTGACTAATAAGCCTGTTATACAGAAAAAAGTGGCTATCATGCCTTTTTCTGACGAATCATATAGTCCTACGATTTCATCGACCGATAAGCTTATCAAAAAAATAGTAATTACTATTGAAATGATCGAAAAGGATATATGAGTTAATATATGTTCTAAGGTGGAAAATATCATAAATTTATTTTTATTAAAATGAAAAAGTGGGGTAAACCAATTCTACGGAATTGAAATCAGGAATTGAATTTATTATAGGACTTATTCCATTTGTTTTAGAAGATGCCATGCCGCCACTCGGACTCGAACCGAGATGCTCTAGCACTGCTTCCTAAGAGCAGCGTGTCTACCGATTTCACCATAGCGGCGTACTCGAAATAATAATAATCTATTATTATTTAATCGTCGAGATTGAAGGAGTCAATTAAATTTTTTTTTTCATTTTCATTCAAAGTGATGAGAAAAAACTCGTTTCGTTTCAATATGGATTGAAGCGTTCCCCATAAAAATCTTTATTATCATTTCATTTTTAAATTTTAAAATTCATTTCTCATTTATCTGATTTTATAAATCGAAGATGCACTTTTTTTATCAATGAACAAAAAAAGTCTTTTTATGGATCACAGTACAGTGTGACATTCAAAATTTTTTTATTTAACTATTTGTAGAGCTTTATATTAACCCTTAGGCCTTAGGTTGGTTTTTCGTCATGTAAAGAATTTTATTTAGGATTTCGAAAACTAATTCGATATTGGACTGAACTGAACATTTTGTCTAAGAAAAAACTTTTTTTGTAATTTTATTATTTATTATGATGATATGACAGATAATTGTACCGATGAGGAAAATAAGAATCCCCACCGGATAAAACATATTCAAAAAAAAGTGAAACCTTGTATCTTTTTTTTTTTTTTTTTAAAAAAAAAAGTACCATTTTCAGATTAAGATTAGTTAATCTAGTGTTTGACTATTTAATTGTCGTACAAAAAAAACTTTTTGAATTCCCGGTAGAAAGAGACTTCGCTAAGGAAAAAGCTTTCAACGCTGCCCGATATACCTTCTTTTTCCAAATGTTTTTACGAATACGTTTTTTTGATATAGAAGTACTTTTTTTTGGAACTGCCATGAAAAATTTGAAAAAAAGTTATTCATTTCTCTAGTTGAATGTGAAAGACATCTATTGGTCAAACAATTCCATTTTTTCTTTTTTTTATATCTCTGTCTATTTTCGTCGTGCTATATTTATACATGTAACAAAATACACCGAAAAGTTCAAAAAAAACCAATCCTTACCTAACAAATTCCAAATTACTGAAATTACTTTAGTTTTTTATTAGTTGGTCAAACTCAAAAGAAAAGAACGAGTACACATTTTTTGGATTTCAAAATTTGAATTAAACTAGTAGTTAATCAAAGAATACATGATTTTCGAAAAGTTATCTTAGTAATTTCGTCTTTTCTTTTAATTCTATTTCTTCTCCCTGGTATTGAAAGAAAAGTGTGGGATATTCTAGCGTTTTCTACAAAGAAAAAAAATATCTTTTATTCGAATGGAGTATAATCAGTTCTATCATGAATTAGTTAATGATTATGAATAAACGAACTAATAAAAAAACGAGTTCTTTTTTTTATTGCGCCCGTTTTGGTATGGACCATCCTATTATTTCTATCAAAATAAAGTAATGTATTAACTACTCGATTTTGGTGTAATTATTTGCTCTATGCATATAAATTATCCTAATACGTAATAATAATTGAATTTTTTTCTTCATTTTCATAAAAATTTTACTTAATATTCAATATTAATAAAATGAATTATTGTCTTATTTCATTTTAAATATAAATAGTAACTTGATCATATTCATATCATTTGACCAATTCTAACTTCTTGATTGGAATATTTGAAATATTGGTTAAAGAAGAAAGATTCAGAATAATTAGGAATAGAAAATTCTATTTAAGTATTCCATATCTTGATTTTTTATTGAACCTATAAAAAGATATAAGAGCCGGTGAATTATAAAGAATTAATTAAAAATAAAAAGGTTTTTTTATGGAATATACATATCAATATTCATGGATTATCCCCTTCATTCCACTTCCAGTTCCTATGTTAATAGGAGTGGGACTTCTACTTTTTCCAACGGCAACAAAAAATCTTCGCCGTATGTGGGCTTTTCCTAGTATTTTCTTGTTAAGTATAGTTATGATACTTTCGGTCTATCTATCTATTCAACAAATAAATAGAAGTTTTATCTATCAATATGTATGGTCTTGGACCATTAATAATGATTTTTCTTTCGAGTTCGGTCACTTAATAGATCCACTTACTTCTATTATGTTAATATTAATTACTACTGTTGGAATTTTGGTTCTTTTTTATAGTGACAATTATATGTCTCATGATCAAGGATATTTGAGATTTTTTGCTTATATGAGTTTTTTCAATACTTCCATGTTGGGATTAGTTACTAGTTCGAATTTGATACAAATTTATATTTTTTGGGAATTAGTTGGAATGTGTTCTTATTTATTAATAGGTTTTTGGTTCACACGACCTAGTGCGGCGACTGCTTGTCAAAAAGCGTTTGTAACGAATCGTGTAGGCGATTTTGGTTTATTATTAGGAATTTTAGGTCTTTATTGGATAACCGGTAGTTTTGAATTTCGGGATTTGTTCCAAATATTGAATAACTTGATTTATAATAATGAGGTTCCTTTTTTATTTCTTACTTTGTGTGCCTTTCTTTTATTTGCAGGTGCAGTTGCGAAATCGGCACAATTTCCCCTTCATGTATGGTTACCTGATGCCATGGAAGGCCCTACTCCCATTTCGGCTCTTATACATGCCGCTACTATGGTAGCAGCGGGCATTTTTCTTGTAGCTCGACTTCTTCCTCTTTTTATAATCATACCTTACATAATGAATTTCATATCTTTAATAGGTATAATAACAGTATTATTAGGAGCTACTTTAGCTCTTGCTCAAAAAGATATTAAAAGAGGTTTAGCTTATTCTACAATGTCTCAATTGGGTTATATGATGTTAGCTCTAGGTATGGGGTCTTATCGAGCCGCTTTATTTCATTTGATTACTCATGCTTATTCAAAAGCATTGTTGTTTTTAGGATCCGGATCAATTATTCATTCAATGGAAGCTATTGTTGGATATTCTCCAGATAAAAGTCAGAATATGGTTCTTATGGGAGGTTTAAAAAAGCATGTACCAATTACAAAAACTGCTTTTTTAGTAGGTACACTTTCTCTTTGTGGTATTCCCCCCCTTGCTTGTTTTTGGTCCAAAGATGAAATTCTTAATGATAGTTGGTTGTATTCACCTATTTTCGCAATAATAGCTTGTTCCACAGCAGGATTAACCGCATTTTATATGTTTCGAATCTATTTACTTACTTTTGAGGGACATTTCAATGTTCATTTTCAAAATTACAATGGTCAAAAAAGTAGTTCCTGCTATTCAATATCTCTATGGGGAAAAGAAGTGCCAAAAACGATTAAAAATCATTTTTGTTTATTAAGTTTATTAACAATGAATAATAATGAAAGGGCTTCTTTTTTTTCGAATAAGACATATCAAATTGATGGTAATGGAAAAAACAGGATACGCCCTTTTATTACTATTACTCATTTTGTCACTAAAAATACTTTCTCTTATCCTCATGAATCGGACAATACCATGTTATTTTCTATGGTTATATTAGTGCTATTTACTTTGTTTGTTGGGGTCGTAGGAATTCCCTTTGCTTTTAATCAAGAAGAAATTCATTTGGATATATTATCTAAATTGTTAAATCCGTCTATAAACCTTTTACATCCGAATTCAAATAATTCGGTGGATTGGTATGAATTTGTGACAAATGCAAGTTTTTCTGTCAGTATAGCTTTTTTCGGAATATTTATAGCGTCTTTTTTATATAAGCCTATTTATTCATCTTTACAAAATTTGAACTTACTAAATTCGTTTTCTAAAAGGGGTTCTAATAGAATTTTAGGGGACAGAATAAGAAATGGGATATATGATTGGTCATATAATCGTGGTTACATAGATGCTTTTTATACAATATCCTTAACTCAGGGTATAAGAGGACTAGCTGAACTAATTCATTTTTTGGATAGACGACTAATTGATGGAATTACGAATGGTTTCGGTCTTACAAGTTTCTTTTTCGGAGAAGGTATCAAATATGTAGGGGGCGGTCGCATCTCTTCTTATCTCTTATTGTATTTATTGTTTGTATTAATTTTTTTATTAATTTATTCCTTTTTTTTTTAATTTGAATTTTTTATAAGTTCTATTTTTTTTTTCAACAAAAAAAAGGAAATTCTTATTCGATTTAATAGTCTTATTCGATTTAATAGTTGGAATAATTAATTTCTTATTTAATAATTAATATTTAATTTCTTATTTCAAATTTCTTATTTATTTTTTTTTTATTTTTGTTTTTCAAACCATAAAAAAAATGGATCTTCTTTCAATTTAAATATTTCTAACTTCGAATTCTCTTTATTTTTATTCCTATCCATATAAGAAGTTTTATAAACTTGGCTATCTTTATAGAATGTCTCTTGAAAGTTGAATTCATCCCTTGTTTTTTCCTTTTCATTCACTCGGATCTCTTCCCTTTCATCGATTTTGTCCGGATCCTCCTTTTCTTCCGAAAAAAGAGAAGGATCTTCTTCGGTGGATCCCTCTTGTTCCTGTCTAGTCCCCTTCGTTTCGAAAGTTGTTTCTATTTCTACAT